GAATCCCTCTACAACTTTTTATCGAATCAACAAAAAAAATTCTTGATAATGATAAATACATTAACAATAATGAAACAAATCAAGAAAGGATTAATAAAACAAAACAAAATAAAATTGACTTTATTTTGTCTATGACTATAAAAAGGGCTTTTGATAATCTTAGAAATAGTAAGCGGAAGTCAGATATTTTTTTTGATTTATCTTACTTGTCACAAAAATATGTATTTTTCAAATTATCACAAACGCAGATTATTAACTTCAATAAGTTAAGATCTATTCTTCAATATAATGGACCGTCTTTTTTTCTTAAGACTGAAATAAAGGATTTTTTTGGAAGACAAGGAATATTTCATTCCGAATTAAGACATAATAAACTTCCAAATTATGGAATGAATCCATGGAAAAACTGGTTAAAAGGTCATTATCAATACGATTTATCTCAGATTACATCGTCTAGATTAATCCCAAAAAAATGGCGAAATAGAATCAACCAATGCCAGACGTCTCAAAATAAAGATTTAAACAAATGGTATTCCTCTGAAAAAGACCAATTACTTGATTCAAAAAAAAAACAAAATTCGAAAGTCTATTTATTACCAAATAAAGAGGATAATTTCAAAAAAAACTATAGATATGATCTTTTATCATATAAATATATTCATTCTGAAACTAAAAATAACTACTATATTTATAGATCATCATTAGAAAGAAATAATAACCAAGAAAATTCCACCAGAAATAAAGAAAACTTTTTTAGCATACTCAAGAATATTTCTAGCAAGAATTATTTAGGAAAAAGCGATATTCTATATCTGGAAAAAAATAAAGATAGAAAATTTTTGTATAAAATTAATAAAAATATTAAGGTTGAACCTAATAAGGACCAAATAAAGGATAAAATTCATAATAATGGTCTTTTTTATCTTCCGATTGATTCAAATTCGGAAATAAATTACAAAAAGGTATTTTTTGATTGGATGGGAATGAATGAAAAAATCTTAATCTTAAATTGCCTCATATCGAATCCGAAAGTTTTTTTCTTTCCAAAGTTTGGGATACTTTATCATAAATATAAAGAGAAACCTTGGTTTATTCCAAGCAAATTACTTCTTTTTAATTTGAATATCAATCCCAATTTTAGCGAAAATCAAAATATCAAGGGAAAGCAAGAAGAGGATTTTTTCAAATTTAGCCCATCAAATTCGAAACAATATTTTGAATTAAATAATCAAAACAATATTGAAGAATACTTTTTAGAATCCATCGAAAAACTAAAAATATTCCTTAAAGGAGATTTTCCTTTGCAATTAAGATGGGCTGGACGTTTCAATCAATTGAATCAAAAAATAATGAATAATATCCAGATATATGGTCTACTACTTAGCCTGATAAATGTCAGAAAAATTACTATATCCTATATTCAAAGGAAAGAAATGGATCTGGATATAATGAATAGGCATTTAAATCTTACACAATTAATGAAAACAGGAATATTAATTATGGAACCTGCCCGCCTATCTCTAAAAAATGACGGACAGTTTTTTATGTATCAAATCATAGGTATTTCATTGGTTCATAAAAGTAAGCACCAAAGTAATCAAAGATACCAAAAACAAAAAAATGTTGCTAAAAATACAGACAAAAAGAATTCTGATTTGCTTGTTCCTGAAAAAATTTTATCGTCTAGACGCCGTAGAGAATTAAGAATTCTCATTTCTTTCAATTTGAATTTAAAGAATAACACTGGTGTGGATAAAAACACATTAGTTTACAACGAGAACAAGATAAAAAAATGGAGTCAATTTTTGGATGAAAATCAAGATTTTGACATAAAAAAAAATGAATTAATTAAATTCAAGTTCTTTTTTTGGCCTAATTATCGATTAGAAGATTTAGCTTGTATGAATCGCTATTGGTTTGATACCAATAATGGGAGTCGCTTGAGTATGTTAAGGATATATATGTATCCATGATTAACAATTTTTAGTTTCCTAGATATTCTGTTGTTCTATCAATCATATTTTCCTGTCCGTGATCTAAATATATCCATGTTATATGCAAGCAACCAAATGAACATATGCACTGTCTTACATTCCAGTCTAGGATAGTGCAATAATAAGGAAATGACGTAGGAAAAATGTCGTATCAATTAAAGCTAGAAATTAATCGAATCTTCGTACTAAACTATTTGGTATCGTCTTTTTACTATAAAAATGAACTCCAAAATAGAATTTATTAATTGATAAAATCAGGAGTCTATAAAAAAATTCTGATTATTGTGTATACTACATTAAAATTTCTGACATTATTATTACTGCTTAATAAAATAAATATCTGTAAAAAGGGGAGTGTGAAATTATTTTATGGTAAAAAATTCATTTATTTCAATTATTTTTCAAGAACAAGAAGAAAACAAAGAAAACAGAGGATCTGTTGAATTTCAAGTAGTAAGTTTCACCAATAAGATACGTAGACTTACTTCACATTTGGAATTGCACAA